AGAAATAGGATTTTAGGGATAAGGAATAAATTAAACAAACAAACCATGGATAAATCCAAGCGACCTTTTCTTAAATTCAAGCGATCTTTTCGTAGGCGTTTGCCCCCGATTCAATCGGGGGATCGAATTGATTATAGAAACATGAGTTTAATTAGTCGATTTATTAGTGAACAAGGAAAAATATTATCAAGACGTGTGAATAGATTGACCTTGAAACAACAACGATTAATTACTCTTGCTATAAAACAAGCTCGTATTTTATCTTTGTTACCTTTTCTCAATAATGAGAAACAATTTGAAAGAACCGAGTCGACCGCTAGAACTACTGGTTTTAAAGCCCGAAATAAATAGGCTTACTTTTTCTTCACTTGAATCATAATTACAAGAATCTAGATTTGAGTGAATCTAGATTTGAGTGAATCTAGATTTGAGTATCGTGTCGTAAGAAAAAATGAATCGGAAAAAAAGAAATCTGTTTTTATTGAATTGAACGTGTTCATTCATTTTGACTACTTTAGTATATTTTCTCATACTAATTTCTACTCTACCTTCCCGGAGTTCATTCTCCGGGTAACTCCATTTAAATTATTCTGGTGGATTCTTTCCAATCTACTTCCTTTATGATTTCGTTCGAAATCATATAAAGACAATTCCTATTTGATATAGCTATTTGTGCAAGTATTTTACGGTTAAGAAGCAACTGTCTCTTGTACAGATCGTGTATTAATCTACTATAACTATAGGATACTCCCCTTTCGCGAATTACTGCGTTTATCCTAGTGATCCACAAACGACGAAAATCTCTCTTTTTCCTATCCCTATCCCGATGAGCCGAAACTAAAGCTCTTATTTTCTGTTGAGTAATAGTTCTAGTAAGCCTTGAATGAGCCCCTCGAAAGCTTGATGCAAATAAACGAATTTTTGTTCTACGTCTCCGAGCTATATATCCCCGTTTAATTCTGGTCATTGAATAAATGAAACTTTGACGAATAACTAATTGATTGCCTTTCTTTCAGTTATTCTTTTCCCCCTTCCTAGTCTATTAATAACAAAACGAATTTTTCCAATGTATAAAATCAAAATTCCAATGGCTTTGGCTACTCTAACCTTCCCGACCACGATTTTTTTTTTAGGTATTTCACTGCGAAATAAGACAGAACTAAGAAATTGTATTTTCCTAGGTATCAAAAATATAGTAAATAAAAGAAATAAAAAAAGAAATAGTGGGTTCCTTCGTTTCTATGGTTACTTCTTAAACGGTGAGGTCTTCTCTATACACCGGAGCCTTTACTTTATACTTTAATTTACTATTTAATCAACTAATTGATGTTATTGGGAACTTGTATAGTTCACACGCTTTGGCTCTACCCATGAATTATCCAGTAATAGGTCTTTCACAATCAGATCTACCTATACAGTAACGGTATTTAATTATGAAAGTTTGCTGGGTAGCTGACCCTCTTAGTCCGTTTAAATAAGATTTCCTCCGCTTAATGGATAACCATTTGTTACCAATGGAGAATTTCTTATCATCTTAAATTCAGGTGATTGGATTTACACCAACGGAAACCATAAACTTCATACACAATAGAGGGATATGGTAGAGTTTTTTTTTTTTAATAATGGATGGAGTTCCTTTTTCCATCCTATCCCATTCACCGGTACTGATCATTGATACTGTAAAAGTAGTTTTCTTGCTTTTGTGCCAGCTCATGATCTAAACGAGTCGCACATACACCCTAGTACATGTTCCTCGACGCTGAGGGCACCCCCGAAGAGCGGGGGATTTCGTGACATTTCTGATTGGCTGTCTTGTATTTCTAATAAGTTGTTTAATAGTTGGCATGTTGAATCGTATACATAATATGATGGGTTGGTTTAGATTGATCCTAACCGAATGATGGTGAATTACTTCTATTTAATAGAATATTCAATTCGAAGATAAAATCTCAAATCACAGATTTGCGCGAAATCCATGTTATTTTCCTTGAACCGCTACAAAATCAACAATTCCATAAGCTTGGGCTTCTGTTGCTGACATAAAAATATCTCTTTCCATATCTTCGTGTACAACCCAGAAGGGTTTGCCCGTTCTTTCTGCATAAACCCTTGTGAGGGTTTCACGCAGTTTCATCAGTTCTACCGCTTCCATGACAAATTCGCCTACTTGTGCCATATAAAAAGCACTATAAGGTTCATGTATCATTACCCTGATGATATAACAAAATAAAAGCTTCCCCTATCTCGCATGATAAAGCAAAGAGAAAAGAAAGATAAAGAATAGAAAAAAGATAGAATTGAACAACCGTACAGGCATCTTTTGTGCATACGGCTCTACAAGAAAATTGACCCCCCTCCTTTCTATTGAAGAAAGAGAAAATAGAATCTATCAGACTCAGATGGGTAAATAATCAAATTGCCATCCTTCCTTTCGGAGGAGTTCAAAAATACTATGATGGCTCCGTTGCTTTATATGTTTATTTTTTCTTTTTTTTGTCTG